AATGAATTGCCTGATAAAAAGGATTACCTTGATAGGGTAAATCATGAAATTTGTAATTTCATTCATTATATTTAACAGAATTAAACTGTTTCCAAAAGAATCAAAATCTATTGTGCATCGTACACTAAAATATAAAAAGATAAGCTAACTAAGCTATTGGGTTCATACCCCACTTATAAAGGTTATAATCCTTTTCTTTTTAATTAAAAAGATTTCAAACAATATTTTTATTATTACTTTAATATTTGGGACATTAATTACAATTTCTTCAAATTCTTGGTTGGGAGCTTGAATAGGGTTAGAAATTAATTTATTATCATTTATCCCCCTAATAAATGATAATAAAAAAAATTTATTAACTTCAGAAAGCTCTTTAAAATATTTTTTAACTCAAGCATTTGCCTCTTCAATTTTATTATTTGCTATTATTATTCTAATATTTTTTTTTAATAATAATCTTTCTCAATTTTATAGATTAAATGAAATTTTAATTTTATCAACATTAATATTAAAAAGAGGGGCTGCCCCCTTCCATTTTTGGTTTCCTGAAGTTATAGAAGGATTATCATGAATTAATGGATTAATTTTAATAACTTGACAAAAAATTGCACCTTTAATATTAATTTCTTATAATTTTTGTTATAATTTTTTTATAATATCAATTATTTTATCAATATTAATTGGTTCATTAGGAGGACTAAACCAAACATCAATTCGTAAATTAATAGCTTTCTCTTCAATTAATCATTTAGGATGAATGTTATTAGCAATAATAAATAATGAACTTTTATGAATAACATATTTTTTATTATATTCATTATTATCAATTTCAATTATTATAATATTTAATAATTTTAAATTATTTTATTTTAATCAAATTTTTAATATTTCAATAATAAACCCAATTATTAAATTTTTAATTTTTTTAAACCTTTTATCATTAGGAGGCCTCCCCCCATTTTTAGGATTTTTACCTAAATGATTAGTAATTCAAAATTTAACTAATATAAATCAATTATTTATTTTAACTATTTCTGTTTGTTTAACATTAATTACTTTATACTTTTACTTACGATTATCCTACAGTATTTTTATATTAAATTATCAAAAAAATACTTGAATGTTAAAAAATACTTATAATATAAAAATATCGTTAATAAGTTTAATTTTAAATTTTATTTCAATTGGGGGATTATTAATAATTTTAATATTTTATATAATTCTATAAGAATTTAAGTTAAATAAACTAATAGCCTTCAAAGCTGAAAATATTTGTATTAATCTTTTAATTCTTAAGCTTTAATAAATTATTTATTCCTTTAGAATTGCAGTCTAATATCATTATTGACTATAAAGCCTGATTAAAGAGATAATTCCCATAAATAAATTTACAATTTATTGCCTAAACTTCAGCCATTTAATCGCGACAATGATTATTTTCAACAAATCATAAGGATATTGGAACTTTATATTTTATTTTTGGAGCCTGAGCTGGAATAGTAGGAACTTCATTAAGAATCCTAATTCGAGCTGAATTAGGGCATCCAGGAGCTTTTATTGGAGATGATCAAATTTATAATGTTATTGTAACTGCTCACGCATTTATTATAATTTTTTTTATAGTTATACCTATTATAATTGGAGGATTCGGAAATTGATTAGTACCATTAATATTAGGAGCCCCGGATATAGCATTCCCCCGAATAAACAATATAAGTTTTTGAATATTACCTCCTTCTTTAACTCTTTTAATTTCTAGAAGTATAGTAGAAAATGGAGCTGGAACAGGATGAACTGTTTATCCCCCTCTTTCATCTGGAATTGCTCACGCTGGAGCTTCTGTTGATTTAGCAATTTTCTCTCTTCATTTAGCAGGGATTTCTTCAATTTTAGGAGCTGTAAATTTTATTACTACAGTTATTAATATACGATCTCCAGGGATTACATTAGATCGAATACCTTTATTTGTTTGATCAGTAGTAATTACAGCTGTATTATTATTACTATCATTACCTGTATTAGCTGGAGCTATTACTATATTATTAACTGATCGAAATTTAAACACATCATTTTTTGATCCAGCCGGAGGAGGTGATCCTATTTTATACCAACATTTATTCTGATTTTTTGGACATCCAGAAGTTTACATTTTAATTCTACCAGGATTTGGAATAATTTCTCACATTATTACTCAAGAAAGAGGAAAGAAGGAAACATTTGGAAATTTAGGAATAATTTATGCTATATTAGCTATTGGATTATTAGGATTTATTGTTTGAGCTCATCATATATTTACTGTTGGGATAGATGTAGATACACGAGCTTACTTCACATCAGCTACTATAATTATTGCTGTACCTACAGGAATTAAAATTTTTAGTTGATTAGCTACATTACATGGAACACAGCTAACGTATAGCCCAGCTATACTTTGAGCATTTGGATTCGTATTTTTATTTACTGTAGGAGGACTAACTGGAGTAGTTTTAGCTAATTCTTC